AAATATGAGAGTTTCTTTTATAATTGGGGTATCATAAGGCTTACCATATATAACACAAAATTTCTCCTCCGATTCCTTCTATTCGAGCCTCTCTGTCTGTCATTATACCTCGAGAAGTAGAAAGAATTACAATCCCCATTCCGCCTAAAATTCTCGGAATTCCTTGATAGTTAGAATAGATTCGTAGACCTGGTCGACTTATTTGTTTTAAATTTAAAATAATTCCATTTTGTCCCGTCCTTTTTTTTCTATGTCGTAGGGTTAAAACTATAAAACATTTGTTGTTTTCCAGATGTTTCCTCATGTTTTCAATAAAACCTTCTCGTAAAAGGATTTTAATAATGTTTTCACCGATTTTAGTATATGGTATTCGAACTGTTCTTTTTTTATTCATGTCAGTATTTCGTATATAGGTTAATAGGTTACCAATAGTGTCTTTACTCATAATAAACTAAGATTCCGGTTGTTCCCGAATTTTTATATAATCAACATGCTCTTTTTGAATTATTTGTTAAACATTTATGAATTATTAAAGGCATATACATGAGATACAAACAATCTACTAAATTAACTTATAATTTAATTGAAATACTATAAACTTTTTTATGTCCTAATCTTATAATACTTCAGGTGCTAATGAAACTATTTTAGTGAAATTTAACTGTCTTAATTCCCGGGGAATTGCCCCAAAAATTCGAGTTCCCTTTGGATTTCCTTCTTGATCAATAACAACCGCAGCATTGTCATCATATCGTATTCTCATACCATTTTTACGTTTGAGTTCTTTACAAGTACGGACAATTACGGCTCTGATAACTTCTGATCTTTCGAGTGGTGTATTTGGTATTGCTTCCTTGATTACAGCAACAACAACGTCCCCAATTTGAGCATATCGTCGATTACTAGTTCCTATAATTCTAATACACATCAATTTTCGGGCTCCGCTGTTATCCGCAACATTCAAAAGGGTTTGCGGTTGAATCATAGAATTTTTATCTTTTGGGTTTGAGGTTGAATCATAGAATTTTTATCTTTTGTTTCAATGTAAAAGCCACGTAAAAAAAAATATATAAATTTTGTTTATTCAAAAGAAAAACCCTAAAAATTCTTTTTTATCCTATTTCGTTTGGTTCTACACCCCTATCCTGAAATAATGAATTGAGTTCGTATAGGCATTTTTGATGCCGCTATTGAAATAGCTTTTTTTGCTATATTTTCTGGTACTCCGCTCATTTCATAAAGTATTCTGCCTGGTTTAATGACAGCTACCCAATATTCGGGAGATCCTTTTCCTGAACCCATACGTGTTTCTGTAGGTCTTACTGTAACTGGTTTGTCGGGAAATATACGTACCCAAATTTTTCCGCCACGGCGTGCGTTTCGGCTCATTCCTCGCCGTCCTGCTTCGATTTGTCTAGATGTGATCCAAGCAGGTTCAAGCGCTTGAAGGGCATATCGTCCAAAGCAAATAGAATTACCTTTAAAAGATATTCCTTTCATTCTTCCTCTATGGTGTTTACGAAATCGGGTTCTTTTGGGGTTATAGTTGATGGGAATTTCTTACTCCCATCTCTACTACAGAACTGGACATGAGAGTTTCATCTCATCCAGCTCCTCGCGAATGAAACAATTATAAAATTATATACATCTATTTAGATTTAATGAATAATATATGAAAACTATATATTAAATTATACAAGCCTTTGATAATCCATTTATTATTAATTCCCTTTTACTTTTATTAGATTGACTACAATTTAAGAATCTTTCAAATTTTCGAGGGCGGGTATTTACTCTATTTAATATTCAGTTTTATAGGATTAGTTCATGCCATTACTTTTGTTCTAGGATTAATTAATGACATGCTTTTTTAAAATAAATGAATTGATTCTTAGTTTGATCCGCCATCCTACCCAATGAATCATTAAGAGTCGTTGGGAAGAGAATCTTATGCAATCACAGGTTCTGTCGTTCCCATCGCTTCGCGATTAATGGTTAGGTCTAAATTCTAGAATCCATGGAGCCCACAATTACATTTGTTCTTGAGTCAACCTTCTTAGTCTTTATTGACTCTGGGCTCTTGATTTTGTTTCTTTAGTTATTCTTACATAGAAGAATTTTAGTTAATTAAAATTCAATCCGTATTAATGCTTTATTACATTTATTAAATTAAATGAACTGTTGACCTTACATATTGGAATTATATTCCAGTAATATTTTTATCTCTTTCTCTCAGCCTTCCGTTTATCTTTATATTTTAGTTTAACAACTCAAAATCAAATAGTTTTTTCTTTTTTTTTTTTAACAGTTCCGTTGCTACAACGATATGCCCTATATATCATATCGCTACGGATTCCTTATATCCAGATAGTGCGAAAGCATGAGTAGTTTATTAGTTAATACTATGACTCTGGGCTTGTCTTTTTTTTTTACTCCAATCCTAAAAACAAACGAGTCGCACACTAAGCATAGCAATTACAAAAAGAATAATTAATTTAAT